TCATAAATAGGAAGGACAAATCATTTTATGAAATCCTCAAAGGGGGAAAGATCCTTCTGACCTAATCATAACATTCGATTATATTGACAATTTCTCAAAACTGTTCATACTATGATCATAGTTATGATGGCAGTTGGGCAAATACGCCCCTATCGTCTAGCGGTTCAGGACATCTCTCTTTCAAGGAGGCAGCGGGGATTCGACTTCCCCTGGGGGTAGGGTGCTGGGAAAGGAAGTTTATCGTGGATTACCAATAAGCCTAAAACTGATTCTTCCTGGGTCGATGCCCGAGCGGTTAATGGGGACGGACTGTAAATTCGTTGGCAATATGTCTACGCTGGTTCAAATCCAGCTCGGCCCAACAATTCGCCAATCTACCAGGAGATGGTATAATCCCTTGATTTTTCAGAAATACCCGAAATGGAGGACTAAAAAAAGAATCAAACTTTCTGCTAGATCCCCGAATTTTACTGGGATTGTAGTTCAATTGGTCAGAGCACCGCCCTGTCAAGGCGGAAGCTGCGGGTTCGAGCCCCGTCAGTCCCGACAGATCTAATAAGTACATCAATGAATCTCTCCGCTTTCTGTGAAAGGGGAGCAGAGTTTTATTCGCAAGGGGGTTCTTTCCTTTGGCATTTCGCACACAAATAGGGAAATTTTCATTGAAAACCAGACCAGTAAAAAACATAGTTTAGCGCGTAACTTGTTTCTTTTACTTGAAGATTCCCTACAAAATATAAAATTATAGTAAATAAAAGGGCATTTTGCACTTCTCATCAAACAAATAGGGGAATTTTCATTATTTCAACTAATACTGATTGGTAGAAGAAAGACATACGTAGAATAGTACAATTATTGAGAGCATTAAGTTAAGGAAGGGGGGTCAAAGAAAAATAAAGATCAATCAAAGATCCCACTTCTTTTTTAGCTTAGTAAGATCGAGCCCCGCCAGTCCCGACAGATCTAATAAGTACATCAATGAATCTCTCCGCTTTCTGTGAAAAGGGAGCAGAGTTTTATTCGCAAGGGGGTTCTTTCCTTTGGCATTTCGCACACAAATAGGGAAATTTTCATTGAAAACCAGACCAGTAAAAAACATAGTTTAGCGCGTAACTTGTTTCTTTTTCCACTTCGCTTCTCTTATTGGGTATTTGTGACTAATGGAAACGTAAGGGCAGTAAGACGATACTTTATCCTCCGATTGTATAAGGAGGACCTAAAATAGAGTATAGATAAAGAAAGAACAGAAAGGATCAATCAAAAATTTTTGGATTCGGTATGGATAAAAGATCTTTCTATGTTATACTATTCAATTCTCGACGACGAATTGCTTTGAGAGCTCCGATACCATTATTCATGATATTGATGCGATTTCAAAATTATCAGGAGGTAACGAATTGACAGGCGAAAGGTTTTTATCTCTATGGGATTAAATCCCGAGTTATTTTAAAGTAAAAAACGATGAGATTATGGAAGTAAATATTCTTGCATTTGTTGCTACTGCACTGTTCATTCTAGTTCCTACCGCCTTTCTACTAATCATTTACGTAAAAACGATCAGTCAAAGCCAAAATAATTAATGAATGCTTAAAGAAATGAAACGAAAAGGATTTTAATTTCTCGTCTTAAACGAAACAATCAGACTAGAATTGGCAGTGATCCGATAGTATGGTAAGAAAGAAATAGATGAACCTTTCTTTCTTACCATACTATCTATTAGTATTATTGTAGTGTATAAAGTTAGATAGCGTATAAAGAAAGTTGTACTTTCTACTAAAAATAAAGAGAGAGGCTAAATATAGATTAATCTAAAATATCATTTTCATAATATGTGGATATGAATTCCATGCATTCCATATAATATATATGAATGCATATAGAATCCAATTCTATTTCTTTTCTATTTCTTTGATACAGCTATTTGATTTATTTTGAGCAATCTGAAAGAATCATCTATTTATAATTATATTATTGACATTTCGCGATCTATTCAACGAATGATCGCCGGAAAAACAACATGGGCCTATATTAAAAATTCATAAACTCAAGTAATCATTATCAAGTAGTCATTTAGCATTCCGAAGAAATAATTGATTGAGCCATTGACAGGAGTTCTACGGGCACTTCTTCGGATTTTGAAGAGTAAACCTCACAGATTTTTGACGCTCTTTCCATGATATGCGTCGATAAAATAGAAATTCCGAAACTCAAATGAAAATAATCAATAAAGGGAAAGTCCGAACTAAAGAATAAAGATGTGACTCCCCTAAGACAAAATCCTATTATGCATACATAGTATAGTATCCCGTTAGACAACCTATCTTCTTTCTCATAGAAATTGTGTATACACTTAACAAAACAACTTCTTTTTTTATTTTGAGCAGGAAAGATGAAAAGGGAAGGTCGGATCTTCCCCAACAGTTATCTCTAATTCTGGTAAGAGACCATTTGTTGAAATAGAAAAGTGAGGAAGAATTTAGTTGGAATGAATTTTTTCTCATCGGCACCCCTTTCCCTTCGAAATACAAACATGGTATTCAGTGAAATATCTCTTTGATTGAAAGCTCTAATATATTATTGCACTAGAATCCGATAAAACAATTGATAGGGTTTGATGCCTCAACTAGTTGTAATATCTCTTTGATTGAAAGCTCTAATATATTATTGCACTAGAATCCGATAAAACAATTGATAGGGTTTGATGCCTCAACTAGTTGTACCTTTAGTTTAGAGCCCACTTCTTCCCCATACTACGAGTGAAAGGGAAAATGTAAAAACTACCATTAAAGCAGCCCAAGCGAGACTTACTATATCCATGTGAATTATGTCCCCGATCTCGATGAAGGAATTATTCCATTATTGCTCACTAATAATAGTGGAATCAATGGCGCAGAGTCAAAAAGGGATTCGGACCGAACACTATTGATCAACCAATTCAACAAATCCACTTCTCAAAAATTCCTATATGTATGATTTCTAATCTGGCAAGACTAAATAAAAGTCAAATATGGATGCATGAAATTGGATTTCCTATTCCGTTATCCAGTGAAATTCAAAACCCCCCAGATTTCCTATTCCGTTATCCAGTGAAATTCAAAACCCCCCAGTCAGCAGACACTACATTAGTAGTAGAAAGATTAGCAGTAGATTAGAATCTTTGCTTGAATCCGAGATTCAAAGGTGGATAATTTTTTATATTTTCGAAAACAGATGCGTAAAAGTAAATAAGTATCAACTGTCCATTTCTCAATTCAACCAATCCACTTCTCAAAAATTCCTATATGTATGATTTCTAATCTGGCAAGACTAAATAAAAGTCAAATATGGATGCATGAAATTGGATTTCCTATTCCGTTATCCAGTGAAATTCAAAACCCCCCAGTCAGCAGACACTACATTAGTAGTAGAAAGATTAGCAGTAGATTAGAATACACTACATTAGTAGTAGAAAGATTAGCAGTAGATTAGAATCTTTGCTTGAATCCGAGATTCAAAGGTGGATAATTTTTTATATTTTCGAAAACAGATGCGTAGAAGTAAATAAGTATCAACAGTCCATTTCTTCTACTTGTGTTGGGGCAACATTTTGAGAGTTAGATGTTAGATCGGCAGAACAGGATCAGAGATTTTGTGTCTTTTGTTGATCAGGCGACACCCGGATTTGAACTGGGGAAAAAGGATTTGCAGTCCCCCGCCTTACCACTCGGCCATGCCGCCAAATTGATACAAAAGAGATGCAAAATTTCCCCTTCGGGTTGGAATACGTAATTCCCCCTTTTATTGTACTTGTGTACTTGTAGCTTTAAGTAGCTTTAACCCTGTTTTTCGTAATCCTTTTCCTAAAAGAAACCCTCCCCCTCTTTCTTTTTCTTTTTGGTTGGATTTGCTCCAACCCTTCCATAGTATCTCCAAACACATAATGTCTAAAAACTTCCCCTACCTTTCTATTCATTTCTAGTAATATAAAAAAAGAGAGGATTGTTGGTCCTCAAATCCAACATTGTTGGTCCTCAAATCCAACATATATGACAAATAGGAACCCTTAACTACTGACTACGAAGTCTTTTGGGATTTGAATCTCCTATTTTGTTTCCCTAATGACATAACCAACAAATTGATACATAACACATCCGTATTGATTTTTTTCAATCAAAAATCCTTCTCAGTTTCAATTATAACAACAATTATGAGTCTATGTAAACCCCGGAACATAAACTATTACACAAATATATCTAATCTAAGTTGAGTATCTTATTTATATCTGTTCCCTATAAGGAATTATCATAGGAAATTCTCATCAAATTTGCATGCTTCAGTTTTTTTATAGAATAGAAACTTTGTTTTGATAGAACACGGCAATTAAAGGAGAAGAAAGACGGATATATAGATATCTGCACACACGTGTTTAATCAACCCAGCCCTTCTTAGATACTTTATTAATTACAATTCAAAATGGATCGTAGCAATGAGTTTTGTTTTGATATTCTAGACAAAATCTCATAATATAGTAAGTAAGCCTAAGTGGCAGAATTCTCTTTCTAGGAATCTTTTAGTTTTTCCCCTCCATTGAAACTTTGTTTTAATAGAACACGACAATTAAAGGAGAAGAAAGACGGATATATAGATATCTGCACACACGTGTTTAATCAACCCAGCCCTTCTTAGATACTTTATTAATTACAATTCAAAATGGATCGTAGCAATGAGTTTTGTTTTGATATTCTAGACAAAATCTCATAATATAGTAAGTAAGCCTAAGTGGCAGAATTCTCTTTCTAGGAATCTTTTAGTTTTTCCCCTCCATTTGTTGTATCTGTTGCAAAATCAAATTTGAAACAAAAAATTCTCTTTCTTCCGGCGTTCATACGTATTTTATACATTCCATTCCAGATAGGTAGTTGAGTACAATTTCATGCGATTCAGTAAACGGAATATAAATTTCACCCTTGCTAGATCATCTATATGATTCGATTAAGAATGATCCAATAATGGGATTTTTAGATAAATAGGAAATTCAAAATGCTGCAGGATGAAAATGAGGGACTGTCTACAATACCCGGATTTAATCAGATACAGTTTGAAGGATTTTGTAGGTTCATTGATCAGGGCTTGGTGGACGAACTTTCTAAGTTTCCAAAAATAGAAGATACGGATCAAGAAATTGAATTTCAATTATTTGTGGAAAGATATAAATTTGTAGAACCATTAATAAAAGAAAGAGATGCTGTATATGAATCACTCACATATTCTTCTGCATTATATGTATCCGCAGGACTCATTTGGAAAACCCGAAAAGATATGGAAGAACAAACAATTTGGATTGGAAACATTCCTCTAATGAATTCTCTGGGAACATTTATAGTAAATGGAATCTATAGAATTGTGATCAATCAAATATTGCAAAGCCCTGGTATTTATTACCGGTCAGAATTGGATCATAATGGGGTTTCCGCATATACCGGCACAATCATATCAGATTGGGGAGGAAGATTAGAATTAGAAATTGATAGAAAAGCAAGGATATGGGCTCGCGTGAGTAGGAAACAAAAAATATCTATACTAGTTCTATTATCGGCTATGGGTTTGAATCTACGCGAAATTCTCGAGAATGTTTGCTATCCTGAAATCTTTTTGTCTTTTCTGAATGATAAGGAGAAAGAAAAAATTGGGTCAAAAGAAAATGCCATTTTGGAGTTTTACCAACAATTTGCTTGTGTGGGCGGGGATCCAGTATTTTCTGAATCCTTATGTAAGGAATTACAAAAGAAATTCTTTCAACAAAGATGTGAATTAGGAAGGATTGGGCGACGAAATATGAATCGGAGACTGCACCTTGATATACCCCCGAACAATACATTTTTATTACCACGAGATATATTGGCAGCCACGGATCATTTGATTGGAATGAAATTTGGAGTAGGTACACTTGACGATATGAATCATTTGAAAAATAAACGTATTCGGTCTGTAGCAGATCTTTTACAAGATCAATTCGGATTGGCTCTGGTTCGGTTAGAAAATGCGATTCGTGCAACTATATCTAAAGCACTTATACGTAAATTGATACCGACTCCTCAAAATTTGGTACCTTCAACTCCGTTAATAACTGCTTATGAATCTTTTTTCGGTTTACATCCATTATCTCAAGTTTTGGATCGAACTAATCCACTAACACAAATAGTTCATGGGAGAAAGTTGAGTTATTTAGGCCCTGGAGGATTGACAGCGCGAACTGTTAGTTTTCGAATACGAGATATCCATCCTAGCCACTATGGACGTATTTGCCCAATTGACACATCTGAAGGAATAAATGTTGGACTTATTGGATCCTTAGCAATTCATGCGAGGATTGGTCGTTGGGGGTCTCTCGAAAGCCCATTTTTTGAAATTTCTGAGAGACAAAAGGGGATACGGATGCTTTATTTATCACCAGGCCGAGATGAATACTATATGTTAGCGTCGGGAAATTCTTTGGCCTTGAATCGGAGTATTCAGGAGGAACAGGTTGTTCCAGCTCGATATCGTCAAGAATTCCTGACTGTTGCATGGGAACAAGTTCATCTCCGAAGTATTTTTTCCTTCCAATATTTTGCTATTGGAGCTTCCCTCATTCCTTTTATTGAGCATAATGACGCGAACCGGGCTTTAATGAGTTCTAATATGCAACGTCAAGCCGTTCCTCTTTCTCGGTCCGAGAAGTGCATTGTTGGAACTGGGTTGGAACGCCAAACAGCTCTAGATTCAGGGGTTCTTGCTATAGCCGACCATGAGGGAAAGATCATTTATACCGATAAGGACAAAATCCTTTTATCAAGTAATGGAGATACTCTAAGCATTCCATTAGTTATGTATCAGGGTTCCAACAAAAATACTTGTATACATCAAAAATCCCAGGTTCAGCGGGATAAATGCATTAAAAAAGGACAAATTTTAGCATACGGCACCGCTACAGTTGGCGGCGAACTCGCTTTGGGGAAAAATATATTAGTAGCTTATATGCCATGGGAAGGTTACAATTTTGAAGATGCAGTACTCATTAGCGAGCGCTTGCTATATGAAGATATTTATACCTCCTTTTACATACGGAAATATGAAGAAAAGATTCATGTGAAAAGCCAAGGCCAAGTCTATGAAAAGGTCACTAATGAAATACCGCAGTTACAAGCCCATTTACTCCGCAATTTAGACAAACGGGGGGTTGTAATGCTAGGATCTTGGGTAGAGACGGGCGATATTTTAATAGGTAAATTAACGTACCAAGTCGTCAATGAATTGTCGTCTACCCCCGAAGATGAATTGGTACGAGCCATACTTGGCCTGCAGGTTTCTACTGCAAAACCAACTTGTGAATACATACCTATAGGTGGTGGGGGTCGGGTTATTGATGTGAGATGGATCCAGCGAAGTGTGGATTCTGATGAAATAATTCGTATATATATTTTACAGAAACGTCAAATAAAAGTAGGCGATAAAGTAGCTGGAAGACATGGAAATAAGGGTATCATTTCCAAAATTTTACCTAGACAAGATATGCCTTATTTGCAAGATGGAAGGTCTGTTGATATGGTCTTCAACCCATTAGGAGTCCCTTCACGAATGAATGTAGGACAGATATTTGAATGTTCACTCGGGTTAGCGGGGGATCTGCTAGACAGACATTATCGAATAGCACCTTTTGATGAGAGATATGAACAAGAAGCTTCAAGAAAACTTGTGTTTTCTGAATTATATGAAGCCAGTAAGCAAACAGCAAATCCGTGGGTATTTGAACCTGAGTATCCAGGAAAAAGCAGAATATTTGATGGAAGAACGGGGGATCCTTTTGAACAACCTGTTATAATAGGAAAGCCTTATATGTTGAAATTAATTCATCAAGTTGATGATAAAATACATGGACGTGCCAGCGGACAGTATGTTGTTGTTACACAACAACCCATTAAAGGAAGAGCCAAGGGAGGGGGACAAAGGGTCGGAGAAATGGAGGTTTGGGCTCTAGAGGGATTTGGTGTTGCTCATATTTTACAGGAGATGCTTACGTATAAATCGGATCATCTGAGAACTCGACAGAAAGTACTTGGTACTATACTCATCGGAGGAAAAATACCCAATCCTGAGAATGCTCCAGAATCTTTTCGATTGCTCGTTCGAGAACTACGATCTTTGGCTCTGGAATTGAATCATTTCCTTGTATCTGAGAAGACTTTCCAGATTAATAGGAAGGAAGCTTAATCGGAATGAAAATGAATCAGAATTTTTCTTCTATGATCGATCGATATAAACATCAACAACTTCGAATTGGATTAGTTTCTCCTCAACAAATAAGGACTTGGGCCAACAAAATCCTACCTACTGGAGAGATAGTTGGAGAGGTGAAAAAACCCGGTACTTTTCATTACAAAACCACTAAACCAGAAAAAGATGGATTATTTTGTGAAAGAATTTTTGGGCCTATAAAAAGCGGATTTTGTGCTTGTGGAAATTCTAAAGTAAAAAATTCTGGAGTAATTGGAGATGAAAAAAAAGCCCTGAATTTTTGTGAACAATGTGGCGTCGAATTTGTTAATTCTCGGATACGAAGATATCAAATGGGCTACATAAAACTCGTACGCCCAGTAACCCATGTGTGGTATTTGAAACGTCTTCCTAGTTATATTGCGAATCTTTTAGATAAGCCTCTTAAAGAATTAGAAGGCCTAGTATATTGCGATGTGTGACTTGATCGAAATTCTTATTTTACAGATTCGAAATGAGAAACTGTCATCCCCTTCAAGCCAACCGGGATGCCCTAGACCTGACATGTCGCTTCCGAAAAGTAACATGAAGCTCAGAATTAGTAGTGTATTCAATACTCTCAAATAACAAAGGGAATTGATCTATGGTCTATTTCAAATAGGAATTTCTAATTATACCCCGTAAAACCCCTTTTCTTTCTTTTGTGGAATTAACAAGCTCGTTTATCTTTATAGTTTTAGAAAGATATTATGTTCAAGTAAGCAAATAAAAAATATTTTATGGTTACAGGAGTCTATCCATCGCATATAGACTTTAAAGGACATCGTGGCCTAACCGTCGAGGTGAAGTCGGGACCTAAAAGATCAAATGGAACGGTACATAGACAAGTAAATCCCTGATGAATTCCAAGACACTTCCTTTAATTAAGTATGGGATTCATCATTCGAGGGGACGGAGACTACTCAAGAATTTCGCATTCCATTTATGTCATAATTGAATTCTTTAATTCAACAGCTCTAAATACAAAGAAGGCGGTGCAATCAATGAAATTTTGCCTGGTCTTTACTGGGAACTTGAGTAAGGAGTAGATCTTTTTTTTTGGGGGGGGTTCTATAATTTGAAAGCAAGAACTCCTTTCTTTATCTTTATTTAGTGTACCTACTTGAGCCGGATGAAAAGAAATTTTCATGTCCGGTTTTTGGGGGGGGAGATTCTATAGGATCCTATCCCAATTGTTATTTTGCTAGGCCCATAACTAAAAAACCCACTTTCTTACGATTACGAGGTTCATTCGAATTTGAAATCAAATCTTGGACACGCGACATTGCGCATTTTTTTACTATCGAACTCTTGAGTAAACTTGGAAATCGAGAGATTTCTACTGGAGCAGGTACTATCCGAGAACAATTAGTCGATCTAGATTTACGCATTATTGTAGATAATTCGTTGGTAGAATGGAAAGAATTCGGGGAAGAGGGACTTACAGGGAATGAATGGGAAGATCGAAAAGTTGGAAGAAGAAAGGATTTTTTGTCTAGACGCGTGGAATTAGCTAAGCATTTTATTAGAACAAATATAGAACCGGAGTGGATGGTTTTATGTCTATTACCCGTTCTTCCTCCTGAGTTGAGACCAATCCTTCAGGTAGATGGGAAAAAAGTAATGAGCTCGGATATTAATGAACTCTATAGACGAGTTATCTATCGTAACAATGTTCTTACTCATCTATTAACATCAAGGAGAGCTACGCCGGTAACCTTACTAATGT